TTACCATGGCGTTACTCTACCGCTGAGTTAAAAGGGCCCGTTTGATTCAATTCCTGAATCAGTCACTCTATGGATAAAATAGATCCATGTACATATATTATATACTTAAGTATATATACATAAGTCCATGCAGTACCTTCGTAGTGGCTAGTGGCTTATTCTTGAATAAGAAAATTGATTTATCTATCAAGTCTAGCAATGAATTGTTTCAAAACCGATCCTATCCTAATTTCTTTTATTGAATTAAATGGTACTCATCAAAACGAAATTTATTTGATTGATACATGTACACCTATCAATTCGACATAGATATAGATTCAAGATATTTCATCGAATCATGTGATGAATAGATTCTACTTGTCCCTGAACTAAATTCTTATAGGAATCGAAAAATTTTTCTATAACTTCTTGATCCCTCTTCTCTTATTTTTTGTTTGTTAATTTCCGTAGTGGAAGCGCCCTTTTCTTTTTATTTTCTGACGCACCAACCACTCCCTGAAAGAATCCTATCTTCCGTATTATTTATATACTACTATATATTTTTTTATTAATATGAATTCATAGTCCTTTTATTAATTATTTATAAATTTATTCTAGTTCTAGCTATTCTATTTCTATTAATAATAAAATCTAATAAATTTATATTGTATATGTATATACAATAGCGAATCGAATGAATGATTTATAAAATAAATATGAATTATTAATCAAAAATTTGTATGACATTTTTATTTTAAATGATGAAAAACGGAAGGATTCCTTGGATCTAATCATATCGGTCGACTTTATTGACAATTTTAATAACCTGTTCTTACAATGAGGAACGGTGGACGTTGGGCAAATATGCCCCCATCGTCTAGTGGTTTAGGACATCTCTCTTTCAAGGAGGCAACGGGGATTCGACTTCCCCTGGGGGTAGGGTACTACAAAGGGAAGTTGATCATATCGTGGATTTACAATAAATCCCGAATGGGCTCTTCTTGGGTCTGGGTCGATGCCCGAGCGGTTAATGGGGACGGACTGTAAATTCGTTGGCAATATGTCTACGCTGGTTCAAATCCAGCTCGGCCCAACAATTCGCCAATATACCCTGAGATGGTATAACCCCCCTGTCCTTCAGAAATACCCGATACGGAGGAATAAAAAAGAATAAAAATTTCTGCTAGATCCCTTATTTCCCCGGGATTGTAGTTCAATTGGTCAGAGCACCGCCCTGTCAAGGCGGAAGCTGCGGGTTCGAGCCCCGTCAGTCCCGACAGATTCAATAAGTACATAAATCATCTTTCCTTTTTCTGTCAACAGGGTAACAGGAATCCAAATTTCATTCCCGAGGGGGTTCTTTTTTCTTTCCCTTTTCGTTTCGCCCTTCTCATCAAACAAAAACAAATAGGGGAATTTTCGTTACTTCAACCAGTACTGGTTGGTAGTAGAAAGACATATGTAGATTTGTACAATTGATGGGAGCACTATAGTCAGTATTCCAAGAGATACTGAATCCGCTTTTTCGATGGAATAGAGGACTATATGTTTCTCAAGCGCACATACAAAAATGGAATTCCTTTCTTGTACAATACAAAATAAATTTCACAGAATTCCCGTGATAGAATACTTTTCCAACTTAAAAAGTCTCCCCTTCTTACTCCGGTTTTGTTTGTGTAACCTCAATTGCTAATGTGAAGTTGAAAAAATATATTTAATTCCAAATGCATTTTTTATTGGATCGGGAATCCTTTTTTGGATTCAGTATGGATAAAAGATCTTCCTATGTTATACTATTCAATTCGCGACGACGAATTGATTTGATAGCTCAGATATTGTTATTCATGATATTGATCCGATTCAAGATCATTGAGAGATAATTCATTCATTGAATTTAGAATTTACAGGCGAAAGATTTATCATCTCTATGGGATTAAATCCCGAGTTATTGTGAAGTAAAAAAAAGATGAGATTATGGAAGTAAATATTCTTGCATTTATTGCTACTGCACTGTTCATTCTAGTTCCTACTGCTTTTCTGCTTATCATTTATGTAAAAACAGAAACTCAAAATCAAAATAAAAAGGATTCATTTTAATGAAACTTGACTTCTGAGTTCTTATCAAAGATTGAAGAAAAGAAGGAAAATGATTCCAATTTCGCGTCTTAAATGAAATGAGCGGACTAGAATCGATAGTATTCTATCAGATCCGATACTATAGTATAGTAAGAAAGAAATATCTATTTCTTTCTTACGATACTATCTAGTAGTGTTAGTGTAGTGTATAAAGTTGTACTTTATTTTAAAATAAAGTACAGGGGCTTAGTGTCGATCAATCTACAATATTATCTTGATATATGTAAATATCAAGAGAATATATGGAATTTACATAGAACCAATTCTCTTTTTTGATACATCATTTTTTTTCGATCAATATTAAATAATTGTCTTGTCTTACTTTATAGTTCTAATTTATAGATTTCTTATTATTTGCAATCTGAGTCTCGTGATCTATTGAAAGAATCAACGAAGGAAAAAGCATTATGAGCATCTATTAAATATTAAAGAGTCGTAATCCTTTTTCTAGCATTCCTAAGAAAAAATTTATTGATCCATTGACAGGAGTTCTATAGGCACTTCTTCGGATTTCGAAAGGGAATAAATATAAAATAAGAAACCTCACAAATTTTTAATGCTTGAAACCCTGATAAAGTATAAATTCCATTTCGAAAATAATAAAATAATCGGTAAGTGCGCAATATGTGACTCGCCCAAGGCAAGATCTTATTATGCATAGTATCTCGTTAGACAACTACTATGTCTAATTTTTTCTCATAGAAATTGTGTATACACTTAAAAAATTCCTTTTTGAGCAGGAAAAGTAAATAGGGAAACAAAAAAGGGGGGTCGGGCCTTCTTTAGTATCCATCTATAATTCTGGGAAGAGCCCGTTCATTGAAATATAAAATTTAGGAAGAAGTTGGTTGGAATAAAATTCCAATCGGCTGTATCCCTTTATGGGAATCATTGAAATATCTCTTTGATTGAAATGAAATAATTTTAGTCATAGAATACATTACTCCACTAGAATCCAATGTAAGTCCTAAATGAAGATATTTTTAAAAAAGTTCAAAACGTGTTGCAGAACGATCTAGAAAACAATTGATACGGTTTGATTCCTCAATAAATTCGTAGTACCTCTAGAGTCCACTTCTTCCCCATACGACGAGTGAAAGGGAAAAAGTAAAGACTACCATTAAAGCAGCCCAAGCGAGACTTACTATATCCATGTGAATTATGTCCCCTATCTCTATGAAGGAATTATTCCATTATTGCTCATTAATAATAGTGGAATCTACGGCGAAGAGTCAAAAAGGGACTCTGACCGAACACTGTTGATGAACTAATCCCAATTCTACTAAATTCCTATACGACTTCTAATAACTTCTACTAAATTCCCATACGACTTCTAATTGGGAAAGACTAAACATAAGTCAAATATGCAATGACATCTTAAGGGAATGTTACTAATGGAACATATAGGAATAATAAGGCCTATTCTTTTTGCCCGTTTTTATCTCTATAGAAGTAAATTTTATTCTCCATTCAGTCTAATATTGAACGTGAACACTCACTCATAATTTAATTAGATTTCGTATCTGTCTATCCAACGGAATTCAAGACTCAGCCAGTATACACTACATTAGTAGTAGAATAGAGTGGGATCGGGAAGTCGTGATAGCCCTTCCACCATTAGAATCTTTAATCCTAGATGCAAAGATTTACAATCTTTTAGAAAACCTCCAGACCGAATGCACAATCCGTTTCTGCTGCCGGGGAATAATTCGGTGAGTTATATATCATATCAACAGAACAGAATAAGATATCTTTTATTGATCAGGCGACACCCGGATTTGAACTGGGGAAAAAGGATTTGCAGTCCCCCGCCTTACCACTCGGCCATATCGCCAAAATAATACAAAAAAAATAGATGAAAATTTTCCTGCCTAAGGTTGGATTATTGAACCTCTTTTTTTGTACTTGTATCTTGAAGCCTATTTTTTTCTTAATTATTTTCCGAAAAGAAGAGCCCTTTCTTCTTTTTGATTGGATTTTATCCACTCCTTCGATTGATTGTATAGTATCTCAAAACACACAAACGCAATGCCTAAAAGCTTCCCCTAACTTTTATATTGAAAAGCCAGATGTGGATTTTTAGTCACAAAAGAACAAGTTTATGACAAATTTGAACCATTAACTATTGACTCCTGGCTTCGAATTAATGAATGAGTCTTGGATTTGAATATCAAATTGTGTTTTCCTAATGACACAAGAAAATAAAAATTGATACATAACTAATCAGTGTTTATTCAGTATTTTTTATTTTCAATTATAACAATATATATGAGTATATGTAAACCCCAGAACAAAAATTGTTACACAGATATCTAATTGGTTATCTTATTTATATATGTTGCCTATGGGGAATTCTCAGGAAATTTTCGTGTTTCAAATTTTCATGGAATAAAAAATAAAAATAGAAGGGCAATAAAGGGGAAGACGTATATATAGATAGATATATCTATCCGCCTGTATCTGTTTAATAAATACAACCCCTCTTATACACTTCACAATCTTCCGCGTATGCTTAAAATTCTATAGGTAAAATATCTCTCTTCTCTGTGAATCCTTTTTTGAACAATGGAATCTATAAACGTGGTTAAGTACTAAAAAATCGACTCTATATTCTATTGTTTATGAGTTTTATGTTTTTATCTTATCGAAAAGATCAAATGCCGAATCCATTGATTTTTTCTGGTATTCAAGCAGATTGGAATATGTAATAATATGTAATATCATAATAATGGTAGAAATTGAATCTATTTTGATATTCTATACAAAATTCCATACCTTAGTAAGTCTAAGTGGCAGAATTATGTTTCTAGGAATGTTTTATCAATTTATTTGCATTTGTATCTGTTTCTCAAATTCCAATTTGAGTAGAAAATTTTCTTTATTCC